AGTTGGGGGTTTTGGATGGTGGTGGTGTTTGTTTTTGTTTGATTTTTGTGGTTGGTTAAGGTTTAATGGATGGTGTGGATGGTTGTTTGTTTGTAGGGGAAAGATAGAGGAATGTTAGGTGTGGAATGATGAATGATGGGTGCTTGGTTAATGTAGGCTTTTAGAGCTGAATATTTGATGAAATTTTGATTAAAAAACAAAAATGACACGATAAAAAAAAAAGACGTCAAAAATAGGGGTTTAGGTAGAAGTTCCAAGAAAGCGATAAAAAAGTTAGCATGTCCGGTGTCCATACAGTTAACTAGTTACCCAGACGGTAAATAGCGCGGGTTTAACGAATGTGGGCAAAGTGCATCAGGGTTGAATTAGGAGCCGACCTTATCCAATGAGACCATGACATTCTAAGTGGTAGGGGAACGACAGTTCGCCGGTCATATGATGGACATGTCAAGAGGAAGATAACTCCTGCTACGCACTGGAAGGGCTTATTGAAGACTACTCCAGAAAAAAAGAAGTGAAGAGACGGTCGGATGCCGAAAACTACGAGAGGGAGATGAGGAGTATTCAACCGACCACTTGTATCTGTGAAGAGCAAGGGACTCGGAGTTATGCAAGGTATGGTCCTGAAGTTACAACCAATAGCGCAAAAGAGCAAGTCGTACTCGGGGTTTAGGGGGAATTTAAGTCCTTGAAGCCAATAACCTAAGGTAGCACTTACACGGGGTAGCTCGGTTCTCGTGAGAAGTACGATCAATAAATAACCAGGTCCTCTGGCTTGGGAGTTCCTGAAAGCTGTAGGTAAGACATTGTCTTTAGGAGGTGGGCTAGGTGCTATGGACTTCGTGAATGCAAAGAGTTACTGGGACATTATCCGTACACGAGGCTAGAATTTTGGAAGTACGAGGGAGAAGTTCCGATCTCAAGTAACGCTTGCGGCCTCTGGCTATGGGGTAGGATCATTGGGCTAAATGGTACCTGAAATAGGAATGTGCCTAGAAGTGTAACTGTCCGAACATTATCTCTTGGGCGTAAATGTTTGAGTTAGGGGGGAAATGAAGTTGCGTGTTATCTGGATTATCCTACATTACATTAATGTCTGATGTGGTAAATAATTGTATGCAAAGATATACATACCCTGTAAAGCATGAAAAAACATGCTGGGGGGGGAAGGGGGGGGGTGGTGTAGTAGGTTTTCGTAGTTAAATTTTTATAACGGCGGCTTTTCAGGCCGTAGGTCCTGGTGAGAGTCCGGGCGAGAATTTATGATAGTATTTGTTTTATTTCTTGGGTTATGTTTCATTTTAGGGGGGCTGGCAGTTGCGTCTAACCCCTCCCCTTATTACGGGGTAGTGGGGCTGGTTTTAGCGTCTATTGCGGGATGCGGGTGGCTGGTGAGTTTAGGGGTGTCTTTCGTCTCTTTGGTGCTGGTTATGGTGTACTTGGGAGGAATGTTGGTGGTGTTTGTTTATTCTGTGTCTTTGGCGGCGGATCCTTATCCCGAGGCTTGGGGTGATTGAAGTGTTGTTGGGTATGGTGTCGGTATGAGCTTGGTGGTTGGGGTGGGAGTTGTTTTAGGAGGGGCGTTTGAGGTGTTAGTGGATGTGGGGACTGTTAATAATGTGGGTCTGGCGTCTGTGCGGTCGGATTTTATTGGGGCGGCTGGGTTTTATTCGCAGGGGGTTGGGTTTTTTCTGGTTGGGGGGTGAGGATTGCTGTTAACGTTATTTGTGGTTCTGGAGCTCGTACGAGGGCTGTCTCGGGGGGCGATTCGGGCTGTTTAGGGGGTCAAAAGGTAGTTTAATCGAAAATGCCAGCTTTGGGAGTTGGTGATGGAGGTTTGATTCCTTCCCTTTTGAAGTGGGTGTAACTCTAAGAAGATGTGTAGTCTTCAATCTTTGGCTTACAAGACCAATGTTTTTATAAACTATTAGAGTTTGGTTAGAGTTTTAGGATCTTGTTTTCTAGAGCAGCTGCAAGGGGGAATAGGATTAGGATGATTGTGAAGTAGGATAGGGAGGCTAGTTGGCCGATGATAATGAAAGGGTGTTCGACTGGCTGGCTTCCTACTCAAGTTAGGATGAGGACGTTGGCGACTAGAGTTCAGAATAGGATTTGGGATAGGGGGCGGAAAGTTATTGAGCGTTGTTTGGATGTGTGAAGTAGGGGGATTAAGAATAGGACTAGGACGGAGGCGGCTAGGGCTAGGACTCCTCCTAGTTTGTTTGGGATGGAGCGTAGGATGGCGTAAGCAAATAGGAAGTATCATTCAGGTTTGATGTGTGGAGGGGTGGATAAGGGGTTTGCTGGGGTGAAGTTTTCTGGGTCTCCTAGGAGGTTGGGGGAGAATAGGGCTAGGGTGACAAGGAGGATGAGTATTAGTGCAAAGCCTAGGATGTCTTTTGTGGAGTAGTAGGGGTGGAATGGGATTTTGTCGCAGTCTGAGGGGATTCCTAGGGGGTTGTTAGATCCTGTTTCGTGGAGGAAGGTGAGATGGACTAGTGTGAGTCCTGCGATGATGAAGGGTAGGAGGAAGTGAAGGGCGAAGAATCGAGTTAGCGTTGGGTTGTCTACTGAGAAGCCACCTCAAGCTCATTCAACTAGTGTTTGGCCAATGTACGGGATTGCTGAGAAGAGGTTCGTGATTACTGTAGCGCCTCAGAATGATATTTGTCCTCAGGGTAGGACGTATCCTACGAAGGCGGTTGCTATGAGGGCTAGAAGTAGGATGACTCCGATGTTTCAGGTCTCTTTGTTTAGGTATGAGCCGTAGTAGATTCCTCGGCCGATGTGGAAGTAGATGCAGATGAAGAAGAAGGAAGCTCCGTTTGCATGGAGGTTTCGGATGAGTCAACCGAATTGGACGTTTCGGCAGGTGTGTGCTACGGAGGTGAAGGCTAGGGAGGTGTCTGCTGTGTAGTGTATAGCTAGGAGAAGGCCTGTGATGATTTGGGTGACTAGGCAGATGCCCAGGAGTGATCCGAAGTTTCATCAAGCAGAGATGTTGGAGGGTGTGGGGAGGTCGATTAGGGAGTCGTTGACGATTTTTAGTAGGGGGTGGTTTTTACGAAGGTTGGGAGCCATTAGGGGTTGGTCTGTATGTGGAGATGAGGATGATGAGAATGGACAGGGCAAAGGAGCCTAGGTAGGCTTTGATTAGGCCGGAATGGAAGGTGGTTGTGGTTTTGGTTGCTAGTGTTTGTAGGTTGGCCAGTCCTTCTGGGCCTAGTAGTTTATATCATGAGAGGTCGATTAGGTGTGAGGCGATGTTTTGGCCTCCTTTTAGGGAGTGGGTTACGTTGAAGCGGTGTGTTAGGGGGTTGAAGTATCCCAGGGATGTGGAGAAGTTTGAGAAGGGGGTTTGTTTTGTTAGGATTAGGGTTTGGGCTACTTTTGAGAGTTCTAGGGCTAGGATGATTCCTAGGGCGGTTACTGCTAGGGCTGTGATTTTGATGGACAGGGGTATGGTTATAGGTGGTGTTTTGGGAGGGAGGATGTAGGAGGTGATGAGGAATCCGGCTGTGATGCTTCCCACTGCAAGTCGGGTAATGGGGGAGGTTACGGCAGGGTTGTTTTCGTTGATTGGGGCTAGGGGGGGGATTCGGGCAAAGCCGGATTGGACTAGGACAGTTATGCGGATTGTGTATACTGCGGTGAAGGATGTGGCTAGTAGGGTGAGGACGAGGGCTCAGGAGTTTAGGTATGAGGTGCTTAGGCTTTCGATGATTTGGTCTTTTGAATAGAATCCTGCTAGGAAGGGGGTTCCTATTAGGGCGAGGTTTCCGATGGTTAGGCAGGAGGTGGTAGTTGGAAGTATGTTTTGGAGGCCCCCTATTTTTCGGATGTCCTGTTCACCGTTTAGGCTGTGAATGATAGAGCCGGAGCAGAGGAAGAGTATGGCTTTGAAGAACGCGTGGGTTGAAATGTGTAGGAAGGCTAGTTGGGGGAGGTTTAGGCCAATTGTGACTATTATCAGGCCTAGCTGGCTTGAGGTGGAGAAGGCGATGATTTTTTTGATGTCGTTTTGAGTTAGGGCGCATGTTGCTGCGAATAGGGTAGAGATAGCTCCTAGACATAGGCACAGGGTGAGGGCAGTTTGGTTGTTGTTAAATAGGGGGTGGGTTCGGATGAGTAGGAAAATTCCGGCTACTACTATTGTGCTGGAGTGGAGTAGGGCGGAGACGGGGGTGGGGCCTTCTATGGCAGCTGGGAGTCAGGGGTGTAGGCCAAATTGAGCGGATTTGCCTGCTGCGGCTAGGATGAGTCCCAGTAGTGGGAGTGTTGGGGTTTGGGATGGGGAGGAGAGTTGGTGGATTTCTCATGTGTTTATGGTGGTTGCTAGTCATGCCATGCAGAGAATGAGTCCGACATCTCCGACTCGGTTGTAGAGTACAGCTTGGAGGGCGGCGGTGTTAGCTTCTGCTCGGCCGTGTCATCAGCTGATTAGGAGGAAGGATATGATTCCAACTCCTTCTCAGCCGATAAATAGAATGAATAGGTTGTTAGCGATGATTAGGATGAGTATGGCGATTAGGAAGAATAGGAGGTAAGTGAAGAATTTTGTGATGTAGGGGTCGGAGGCTATATATCATGTTGCAAATTGTAGGATAGATCATGATACGAATAGGGCGATAGGGAAGAATGTAAGGGAGTAGAGGTCTATTTTTAGGCTGACAGGGATTTTGAAGTTCATGATGTATTTTCATTCTCAGAAAGAGACTAGGCTTTCCGTCCCTGAGTAGATGTAGATTGTTATGGGAATTAGGCTGATTAGGAAGGAGGTTTTTACTGTGTTTGTGATGGTGGCTGGGGTGTTTTTAAGGTTTTCTGATAGGAGGGGGAAGATGATGGGGGTGGAGAGGGTTGCTAGGGTGAGTAGGACGGATGTGTTTAGGACTAGTAGAAGGTCCATTACTTTCACTTGGATTTGCACCAAGATGAGTGGCTCCTAAGACCATTGGATTGCTATTATCCTTTGAAAGTTAAGGGGACTGAGGGTTTAGGCTCAGATGCAAGAATTAGCAGTTCTTGTTAGTTAAACATCCCCTCGGCGGGTAAGAAGGGTTTAACTTCTATCTTTAGGATCACAGTCTAATGTTTTGGGTTAAAACTATACCTGCATACGGGAATGCCCGAGATAAGCTCGGGTTTGAGGATGAGGAGGATTATGGGGATTATGTGTAGGGCTATGAGTAGATGTTCTCGGGTGGAGGAGTTTTGGATGGAAGTGATGTGGGAGGGTAGGGTTCCTCGTTGGGTCATCATGAGTATGTATAGGGTGTAGGAGGCGGTTAGTAGAATTGCGGTCCCTGTTAGGAGGATTGTGAGGGGGGATCAGTTGAAGAGGGCGATGATGATTGTGAGTTCTGCTATGAGGTTGGTTGTGGGTGGAATTGCCATGTTAGTTAGGTTGGCAAGGAGTCATCAGGTGGCTATGAGGGGGAGGAGAGGTTGGAGGCCTCGTGTGAGTAGGAGGATGCGGCTGTGGGTGCGTTCGTAATTGGTATTGGCTAGGCAGAATAGTATTGAGGAGGTTAGTCCGTGGGAGATTATTAGGATTATTGCGCCTGAAAATGCTCATTGGGTTTGGATTATGGTTGCGGCTACAACCAGGCCCATGTGGCTGACGGATGAGTAGGCGATTAGTGATTTTAAGTCAATTTGGCGGAGGCAGATGGCGCTGGTTATTAATGCGCCTCAGAGGGCTAGAATGATGAATGGGTAGTGAAGGTTGCTTGATGAGAGGTTGATTAGGAGGGTGATTCGTATGATGCCGTAGCCGCCAAGTTTTAGGAGGAGGGCGGCAAGTAGTATGGAGCCGGCGATTGGGGCCTCTACGTGGGCTTTGGGGAGTCATAGGTGGAGGCCGTATAGGGGTGCTTTGACCATGAAGGCTAGGAGAAGGGCTAGGCTTGATGCTAGGCTTGTTCAGGAGTTGGTTATTGGTGGGTGGTAAAGTTTGAGTATGGGGAAGTATAGTGTGCCGACTTGGTTGTGGAGGTGTAGGATGGCGATGAGTAGGGGGAGGGAGCTGGCTAGGGTGTAGAATAGGAGGTAAATGCCGGCATTTAGGCGTTCTGGCTGGCTGCCTCAGCGGGTGATTAGGATGAGGGTGGGGATTAGAGTGGCTTCAAATGCGATGTAGAATAGTATCAGTTCTGAGGCTGAGAAGGCTAGGAGGATGAATGGTTGGACTAGGATTAGTGTTGTGAGGAAGATTCGTTTGCGGGTGATGGGTTCTTGCTCTAGATGGTTTTGGCTTGCTATGATCATGAGGGGGAGTAGTCAGCAGGATAGAACTAGCAAGGGTGCGGAGATTTGGTCGATGGAAGTTCAGGGTGTAAGTCCTTTGTTGGGGTAGTATGTTGGGGTTAGTCATTGTAGGCTGATGGCGGCAATCAAAAGGCTGTATCCGGTGGTGTTAGTTCATAGATGTTTGCGAGGGGAGAGGAAGATGAGGGGGAGGAGTATGATGGTTGGGGTGATGATTTTTAGCATTTTAGGAGGTTGAAGTTGTGGAGGTGGTCTGAGCCGTGGGTTCGGGTGGAGGCTACTAGTAGGGCTAGTCCTGTGCCCGCTTCGCAGGCGGAGAACACTAGTATCAGGATGGGTAGTAGGGTGGATGAGGGTGTTTGCATTTGGATCGGTCATATGGCTAGGGCGATGTATATTGATAATATTATGCTTTCTAAGCATAGTAGGGCGGAGATTAGGTGGGTTCGGTGGAAGGCTAGGCCTAAGCTACTTAGGGTGAAGGCTGAGTAGAAGCAGAGGTGTAGCAGGGTCATGAAGAAAGTTATAGGGTGGTGACTATAATTTGTTGAGCCGAAATCAACTGTCTTGGTTAGACTAACTTTCTGCCTATTCTGCTCATTCTAGGCCTCCTTGGGCTCATTCGTATACTAGTCCTAGGGTAAGGAGGATGATGAGGGTAGAGGTCCAGATTAGGGTGGTGATGGGGTCTTCGAGTTGGGTTGCTCATGGGAGGGGAAGTAGTAGGGCAATTTCTAGGTCAAATAGGAGGAATAGGATTGCCACCAGGAAGAATCGGATTGAGAAGGGGAGTCGGGCGGATCCCAGGGGATCGAAGCCACATTCGTATGGGGATAGTTTTTCTGAGTCTGGGTTTATTTGGGCCAGTCAGAAGTTTAATGTGGTTAAGGCAATGCTTAGGGCCAAGGATAGGGAGATTATGAATAGGATTATGTTCATTACTCTTCTCTGGATTTAACCAGATTCTAAGGATTGGAAGTCGATTGTATTTAGTATACTAGAAGAGTATGATCCTCATCAGTAGATAGATACGTAGAGGAATAATCAGACGACGTCTACGAAGTGTCAGTATCAGGCTGCTGCTTCAAAGCCGAAGTGGTGGTTTGATGTGAAGTGGTATTTAATTAGGCGTAGGAGGCAGACTAGTAGGAATGTGGAGCCGATGATTACATGGAGGCCGTGGAATCCGGTGGCGACGAAGAAGGTGGAGCCGTATACTCCGTCGGCGATGGAGAAGGGGGCTTCGTAGTATTCTATGGCTTGTAGGGCGGTGAAGTAGAAGCCTAGTAGGACTGTTAGGGTTAGGGCTTGGATGGCTTGTTTGCGGTTAGCCTCTGTGATGCTGTGGTGGGCTCATGTGACGGATACTCCTGAGGCTAGGAGGATGGCGGTGTTTAGTAGTGGGACTTCTATGGGGTTTAGGGGTTTGATTCCCACGGGAGGTCATTGGCCTCCTAGTTCTGGTGTGGGGGCTAGGCTTGAGTGGAAGAATGCTCAGAAGAATCCTAGGAAGAAGAAGGCTTCTGATGTGATGAATAAAATCATGCCGTAGCGTAGGCCTTTTTGTACGGTTGGGGTGTGATGGCCTTGGAATGTGCTTTCTCGTACAATGTCGCGTCATCACTGGAATATGACAAGAGCGGTGGAGAGTAGTCCTATGATTAGTAGGTAGGGGGAGTTGTAGTGGAATCATATGGTTAGGCCGGAGGTGGTGAGGAGGGCAGCTGCTGCTCCAAAGATGGGTCATGGGCTTGGGTCGACTATGTGGAAGGAGTGTGCTTGGTGTGCCATTGTTAGATGTTTTCTTGTAGGTAGAGGCTTAGTAGGAGGACGAAGACGTAGGCTTGGATTATGGCTACTGCTACTTCTAGGATAGTTAGTAGGAAGAGGACTAGTAGGGTCAGGAGTGAGACTGCTGGTATTGTTGAAGCTAGGGCTACTGTGGCTGTGGAGATGAGTTGAATGAGGAGGTGGCCTGCTGTGAGGTTGGCTGTGAGTCGTACTCCTAGTGCTAGGGGGCGGATGAGGAGGCTGGTTGTTTCGATTAGGATGAGGGCTGGGATTAGGGGTGTGGGGGTGCCTTCTGGTAGGAGGTGGCCTAAGGAGACGGAGGGTTGGTTTCGTAGGCCTGTTAGGAGGGTGGCTAATCATAGGGGGAAGGCTAGGGCTAGGTTTATAGATAGTTGGGTGGTTGGGGTGAATGTATAGGGTAGTAGGCCTAGCAGGTTGATTAGCAGGAGGAAGATCATTAATGATGTTAGGATGAGGGCTCACTTGTGTCCTTTTTTGTCTAGTGTGATTATTAGTTGTTTTGTGATGAGGTTGATGAATCATAATTGAAGGGTTGATAGCCGGTTGGTGATTCATCGGTTGCTGGGAGATGGTAGTAGGAGGGCTGGGAATGTTATTGAGATGAGAATTAGGGGGATTCCCAGTAGGGAGGGGCTAGAGAATTGGTCGAAGAAGCTTAGGTTCATGGTCAGGTTCAAGGGGTGGTGGTTGTGGTTGTGGGGGTCTTGTTGGAGGGGGGGTTGGTGGATACGAATGATAGGAGTTTGGGTTGAATGATTAGGGAGAAGGTTAGTCATGAGGTGAGCATGATAAAAAATCAGGGGTTTGGGTTTAGTTGGGGCATTTCATTAAGGAGGGGTGGGTGGTCCTCTGTCTCTAGCTTAAAAGGCTAGTGCTGTTCCATAGCTTCTTAATGATTAGGAAGGTAGTAGGGAGGATCAGTGTTCAAAATTAGCGAGAGGGACGGATTCTACTACGATTGGCATGAAGCTGTGGTTGGCTCCGCAGATTTCAGAGCACTGTCCGTAGTAGACTCCTGGTCGGGTAGCAATGAATGAGGTTTGATTAAGGCGTCCTGGAATTGCGTCGGTTTTAACTCCTAGGCTTGGAACAGCTCATGAGTGAAGAACGTCGTCGGCGGTAACGATTACTCGGACGGCTGATTCTGTGGGAACGATGACACGGTGGTCGACTTCTAGAAGTCGGAAGTGTCCTCGTGGCAGGTCTGTTGTGGGGACTATGTAGGAGTCGAATGTGAGGTCTTTGAAATCGGTGTATTCGTAAGTTCAGTATCATTGGTGGCCAATGGCTTTTAGGGTGAGGTCAGGTTCATTGATTTCGTCCATTATGTAGAGGATTCGCAGGGATGGGAGGGCGAGTGTGATGAGTACTATGGCTGGTAGGATTGTTCAGACAAGTTCAATTTCTTGTGCGTCGACTGTGCTTGATGATAGTTTTTCAGTAAGTATGAGGGTTAAGAGGTAGAGGACTAGGCTGCAGATGGCGAGGGCGACTATTAGGGCGTGATCGTGGAACTGGATGAGTTCTTCTATGATAGGTGATGAGGCGTCTTGGAAACCGAATTGTGAGTGGTTGGCCATGTTTGGTTGTTGAGGTGTACTGGGTTTTCACCGGTAATGTAACCTTGACAAGGTTATGTAATTATTTTACTAACACCTCTAATGAGAAAGAAGCATAAGTGGTTTATATGCGGTTGGCTTGAAACCAACATATGGGGGTTCGACTCCTTCCTTTCTTGGACTTGGACGAAGGCGGGTTCTTCGAAGGTGTGGAATGGGGGAGGGCAGCCGTGGATTCATTCGATGTTAGTGCTTGTTATTTCTGATCGGATGGCTTTGCGTTTGGAGGCAAAGGCTTCTCAGATGATGAATACTAGTATGATTACGGCTGTTAGGGAGATTAGTGAGCCTACTGAGGAAATAGTGTTTCATAGGGTGTAGGCATCTGGGTAGTCTGAGTATCGTCGTGGCATGCCAGCTAGGCCTAGGAAATGTTGTGGGAAGAAGGTTAGGTTTACGCCTACGAATATTACTCCGAAGTGGGCTTTGGCTCATGTGGAGTGGAGGGTGTATCCTGTGAATAGGGGGAATCAGTGTGTAAAGCCTGCTAGAATTGCGAATACCGCTCCTATTGACAGTACGTAGTGGAAGTGGGCTACGACGTAGTAGGTGTCATGTAGAGCAATGTCTAGGGAGGAGTTTGCTAGGACGATTCCGGTTAGGCCTCCGATAGTGAATAGGAAGATGAAGCCTAGGGCTCATAGTATTGGTGGGTCTCATTTGATTGTTCCTCCGTGCAGCGTGGCTAGTCAGCTGAAGACTTTGATGCCAGTGGGAATGGCGATGATTATGGTGGCAGATGTGAAGTAGGCTCGGGTGTCTACGTCCATGCCTACTGTGAATATGTGGTGGGCTCAGACAATGAATCCTAGGAACCCGATGGAGAGCATGGCTCATACTATTCCTATGTAGCCGAATGGTTCTTTTTTCCCTGCGTAGTAGGCTACGACGTGGGAGATGATTCCGAAGCCAGGTAGGATTAGGATATAGACTTCTGGGTGACCAAAGAATCAGAATAGGTGTTGGTAGAGCACTGGGTCTCCTCCTCCTGCAGGGTCGAAGAAGGTGGTGTTGAGGTTGCGGTCGGTGAGGAGCATAGTGATGCCGGCGGCAAGGACTGGGAGGGACAGGAGGAGAAGGACTGCGGTGATTAGTACGGATCAGACGAACAGGGGGGTTTGGTATTGTGAGAGGGCGGGTGGTTTTATGTTGATTGCGGTAGTGATGAAGTTAATTGCCCCTAGGATTGAGGAGATACCTGCTAGGTGGAGGGAGAAGATAGCCAGGTCTACTGATGCTCCGGCATGGGCTAGGTTGCCGGCTAGGGGTGGGTAGACTGTTCATCCGGTTCCTGCGCCTGCTTCAACTGTAGAGGAGGCTAGCAGGAGGAGGAAGGAAGGGGGTAGGAGTCAGAAGCTTATGTTGTTTATTCGGGGGAATGCTATGTCAGGGGCTCCGATTATTAGGGGGACTAATCAGTTTCCGAATCCTCCGATCATGATTGGTATAACTATGAAGAAGATTATTACGAATGCATGGGCTGTAACGACTACATTGTAGATTTGGTCGTCTCCCAGTAGGGCACCGGGTTGACCAAGTTCTGCTCGGATAAGGAGGCTCAGGGCGGTTCCTACCATTCCGGCTCATGCGCCGAAAATAAGGTATAGGGTGCCGATGTCTTTGTGGTTGGTGGAGAATAGTCATCGGTTGATGAATGTCACAGGTAAGATGGCTGAGTGTATAAGCGTTAGGCTGTAGTCCTTTTTACAGAGGTTTGATTCCTCTTCTTATCGGCCCTGTGGTGAAATTCATAGTGAGTTGCAAGCTCATTGATGTACACTGATTGTGTGCCGGGGTCTTAGGCAGAGGCCTGTTGGTTTGGGCATATAGCTGTTAACTATAGTATCATGGGATCGAAGCCCATCTGTCTAGGGTTGGGTGGAAGGTCCTAGCTTAATTAAAGTGCCTGGGTTGCATTCAGGTGATGCAGGGTAGCTTCCTGCGGATCTTAACAGAAACTAAGAGGGTTTAACTCTTGTCTAAGGCTTTGAAGGCCTTCGGTTTAGGGTGATCCTAAGTTTCTTAGACAATGGTGTGGATTATGGGGGAGATGGGTAGGAGTATGGCGGATGTAGTGACTAGGATGGCTACTGAGGTGTTGACTGGTTTGTTAGTGTGTCATAGTTTTATGTGGTTTGTGGTGTGTGGGGGGAGTGTGATTGTCGCGCAGTATGCGAGGCGGAGGTAGAAGAATAGGCTTAGTAAGGAGAGTAGGGCTATGATTGTTGCTGTGGGGGCTATGTCTTGTTTGGTTAGTTCTTGAAGGATTAGTCATTTTGGAAGGAAGCCTGTTAGGGGGGGAAGGCCTGCGAGTGAGAGAAGTGTCAGTAGGAGTATTGCGTTTAGTGAGGGGGTTTTTGATCATATGGTTATTAGTGCAGGTAGGTTTATGGCTTTGATGATGTTTAGGGTTAGGAATACGGCTGCGGTGATTAGGGCATAGAGGTAGAAGTTTAGTAGGGTGAGTTTGGGGTTGTATGTCAGGATGATGGTCATTCATCCTAAGTGGGAGATGGAGGAGAAGGCTAGGATTTTTCGGGTCTGAGTTTGGTTTAGGCCTATTCATCCGCCTAAGGCTGCAGAGAGGATGGCTATGGTGGTGAGTAGGGTGGGGTTGAGTGATGGGGAGGTTATGAAGAGTAGGGCGATGGGGGGAAGTTTTATGGCTGTAGATAGGAGTAGGCCTGTAGTGAGGGGAGAGCCTTGGAGGACTTCGGGGAATCAGAAGTGGAATGGCACTAGGCCTAGTTTTATTGCGAGAGCTGAGGTTAGGATTGTGCAGGATACTGGGTGTGTTAGTTGGGTAATGTCTCACTGTCCGGTAGCTCATGCGTTGGTCATGCTGGCAAATAAGACTAGGGTTGAGGCAGTTGCTTGGACTAGGAAGTATTTAGTGGCGGCTTCGATTGCTCGGGGGTGGTGGGATTTTGAGATTAGGGGGAGAATGGCTAGGGTGTTAATTTCGAGGCCAGTTCAGGCTATGACTCAGTGGTTGCTTGAGATTGTGATAGTTGTGCCCAGGAGCAGGCTGGAGGTGAAAATTAGTTTTGCCTGGGGGTTCATTAGTAGGGGAAGGGGTTAAACCATCATTTTCGGGGTATGGGCCCGATAGCTTGTTTAGCTGACCCTACTAGGAAATAATATAAAGGAAGTATGGAGAGTTTTGATCTCTCTAGTGCAGGTTCAATTCCTGTTTTTCTAAGAGTAGGAAATGAGAGGGTTGGTGCACCTCTGTGTTCACTTTATCATAGTGACCCTTATGCTCAGGCACATTTCCTTTAGGGTTCTTCTTAGGTAGGGGGGTAGGCCTGCATAGCAGATTGGTAGGCTGGTGTGTCATAGGCACAGGGCCAGTGTTAGTGGAAGGAAGTTTTTTCATAGTAGGTGTATTAGTTGGTCGTAGCGGAATCGGGGGTAGGAGGCACGGACTCAGAGGAATCCTGCTGACAGGAGAAGGACTTTTGTGGCAAGTACTGCTGGGAACAGTTCCTGAGGGGGGTTTCATAGGCTTGGGTTGAAGAATATAATGGCGGTTAGTGTGTTCATGAGTATGATGTTGGCGTATTCGGCTAGGAAGAATAGGGCGAAGGGTCCTGCGGCGTACTCTACATTGAATCCTGAGACGAGTTCTGATTCTCCTTCTGTTAGGTCGAATGGGGCACGATTTGTTTCAGCTAGTGTAGAGATGTATCATATTATGGCTAGGGGTCAGCAGGAGAAGATGAGGTAGAGGGGTTCTTGGGTTGTTGCTAGGGTGCTTAGGGTGTAGTTTCCGCTGAGGATGATGACGGATAGGAGGATAATTGCTAGGGTGACTTCATAGGAGATGGTTTGGGCGACGGCTCGTAGTGCTCCGATTAGGGCGTATTTTGAGTTGGAGGCCCAGCCGGATCATAGGATGGAGTATACGGCTAGGCTTGACATGGCTAGGAGGAATAGTAGGCCGAGGTTTAGGTCTGCCAGAGAGAATGGCAGTGGTAGGGGGGTTCAGATTGAGATTGCGAGGAGTAGGGCTAGTACGGGGGTTAGGATAAATAAGATTGGGGAGGATGTGGATGGGCGGATTGGTTCCTTGATGAATAGTTTTACGCCGTCTGCTAGGGGTTGGAGCAGGCCGAATGGGCCTACGATGTTTGGGCCTTTTCGGCCTTGTATGTAGCCTAGGACTTTGCGTTCTACTAGTGTTAGGAAGGCTACTGCGATTAGGATGGGAAGGATGTAGGAGAGGGCTATGATAAAGTTGACTAGGATGGGGTAGTTGGCCATGGAGAAAAAGCTAGGGAGAGGATTTGAACCTCTGAGTTAAAGGGCTTAAGCCTTTTGCATTTGCCGAGCTCTGCCACGCTAGCTTGTCCTTTTCTAGGACGTGGTTGGGTGTGATAACCTTTCGTAATTAAGTTGGCTTCATTACTTAAGGTGAAGGCTTGCTTGTGGTATTGGCCTCACTTTTCCTATCCTTTCGTACTGGGAAGAGTTCATCATAGATAGAAACCGACCTGGATTACTCCGGTCTGAACTCAGATCACGTAGGACTGTTAATCGTTGAACAAACGAACCCTTAGTAGCGGCTGCACCACTAGGATGTCCTGATCCAACATCGAGGTCGTAAACCTCCCCGTCGATATGGACTCTCGGGGGAGATTGCGCTGTTATCCCTGGGGTAGCTTGGTCCATTGATCAATTATATTGGGTCTGGGTGCTATTAGCACGTTGAGGGGTTGCTCTTAGTCTGGATGTGTGGTCCAATTTTTGGAGGTTTTGTTTTGCTCCAAGGTCGCCCCAACCGAAAAATGCAGACCAGTGGCCCTATTGGTGGGTGAACCCGGGGTGGGTGTGTGTGTTTTTAGGGTTGGTTGCTGATTTTGAAGTTCCACAGGGTCTTCTCGTCTTATGGGGGTATCCCTGCTTTTGCACAGGGAGATCAATTTCACCGATTGCCTGTAAGAGACAGTTAAGACCTCGTTTAGCCATTCATACTAGTCCCGATTTATGGGACAATTGATTGCGCTACCTTTGCACGGTTAGGATACCGCGGCCGTTAAACATCAGGTCACCGGGCAGGCATCACCTTCAATACTTGTTCTAGGTTGGCTGAAGGCTATGTTTTTGGTAAACAGTCGGGCCTTGGGTTTGCCTAGTTCCTTTTACAGGTTTTAATCTTTCTTAATGGACGCTCCTCTGTCGGGTTAACAAGATGCATAATACTTTGCTTGTTGGATTTTTCGTATTTTGGTGTTTTGTTAATAATGTACAGATGTAAGCTTGCGTCGTAGAGGGAGGACCCTGGTTACTCATTCTAGCATTAATTCTCCTATTGAAATATAGGTTAGCCCGTTAGTGGGGAGGGATTCGTGTAGTTCTTGTATTTTTGGTTTATGGAGCTTTAACGCACTCTTTGTTGATGGCTGCTTGAGGGCCCACAGTAACTCTTGTTTGGGGGTACTTATCCGCTCGTGGAGATTGTATTCTTTTTTAAAGGAGCTGTACCTCCTTTAAATAGCCCTTAATTCGCTTCATTGGGGTTTATGAGTTTCCTTGGAGAAGAATTAAGAGTGAACTGAGATTCGTTTCACAGGCAACCAGCTATCACCCAGCTCGATTGGCTTTTCACCTCTACTAGCAAGTCATCCCACTCTTTTGCAACAGAGACGGGTTCGCTCAATATTAGCTGCTCGCGAGTAGCTCGCTTGGGTTTCGGGGTGGCAAACTTAAATTCATTTTGCTTGGTTTTTCTTGCTAGACCATTATGCAAAAGGTACAAGGGTTGATCTTTGCTGTTTTTAGCTTAGATTGTTTCATTGCTATTTCATCTTTCCCTTACGGTACGTGGTCTCTATCGCGCCATGTGGTCTTTTCTATCGCCTATACTGGGACTAGTAAATGCTTTAGTTAAGGGTGAGGAGTGACTTTGTTATTCCAGGTCAATGTCGATTGGGCTAGAGTTTGGCATCAAGACGATCTGGGTTGAGCAGACATCTTTCAGGTGTAAGCTGAATGCTTTAGTTAAAGCTACGTCTTGGTGTTCTAAGTGCACCTTCCGGTACACTTACCTTGTTACGACTTACCTCATCTTTGGCTGAGTAGTTTATTAATTTATGGGGGGGGTTGGGGTCGCTTTTGAGGAGGGTGACGGGCGGTATGTACGTGTCCCAGGGCCGGCTTAAAGAGGGCTCGATTGTCCCACTTTACTGCTAAATCCGCCTTCTAGGAGCAGTTTCATGCTCCTTTGCCGTGTGTTCTAATCTAGAAAATGTAGCCCATTACTGCCATTCCATAGGCTATACCTTGACCTGTCGTATTAGCGGGGGTGGGCTGTTGCGTCCACTGTTGGGCCCTCAGGAGGGGTGGGCTGGCGACGGCGGTATATAGGCTGTCTTGTGCGAGGAATGGTAGGGTATATCGTGGATCATCGGTTATAGAACAGGCTCCTCTAGGTGGGTTTGGGGCACCGCCAAGTCCTTAGAGTTTCAAGCGTTTGTGCTCGTAGTTCTCAGGCGGACGCTCAGGTAATATCGAGCATCAAGATTTAGGGCCAGGCATAGTGGGGTATCTAATCCCAGTTTGGGCCCTGGCTTTCGTGGATTTCAATCGATCGTTGGTCTAAGATCTTCTTTGAGGAGGAGGCCTTATGAGCATCTTGGGCTTACGACAGCTCAGTTGCTTTTTAATCTTAGTTACTTGGATAGCATGTGACCACTCTTTACGCCGTCGGTAAAGTTAATTTGGGTCTCCTGTATGACCGCGGTGGCTGGCACAGGATTTACCGACCCTGATTTGCTATGACTAAGTCAAGTTTACACTCATTGCTTAATATTAACTACTGCTGTGGACCCGTGGGGGTGTGGCAATTGCGAGGCGTTTTGGGCTACAGTTGATGTGGTGAGCCTGATACCCGCTCCTGTTGGCCTAAAGTGTTTAGGACGCCCAGGGCATCTACACTGGAGTGCGGATACTTGCATGTATAAATCTAGCAAAAACCAACAGTAAGGTTAGGACTAAGTCTTTTGTTCTCGGGTGCATGATGGGGCAGCCGTCTTGACATCTTCAGTGTCATGCTTTGTTGTAAGCTACGAGGAC